AAAGAGAGGTCTTTGTCCCAACCTTTCTTGTCTTCAAGCAGTGTCTGTTTACGGCCGATTTCAGGGGAAGGAGAAGCCTCAGCGTACCAAACGGATTCATTAGGTTCAGGGGCTGAAAGGGACGGATTCCCCATTGGGTTCAGGGACGAGTACGGAAAGTCAGAGTCCAAGTCCCAAAGAACGAGTTCAGCCACTTCCTTCGCTATTGATGGGACATCTAGGTCAGCCGCATCTGCTGTTGAAGCAGTTGACGGCCGGGCCAAGGCCAACAAGAGCCATGTTTGCATTTGATGAGCCTGACTAGTAGCAGCAACCAGGTTATGTCTGTGCTGTGACTTTATATGAACCGTGTCAGAATGAGCATCAAATCAACCAAAAGTTCTCAGCTTCTTTCTTAAGTGCTTCAGTTCGACGTGATCTATCGCAGACAGTTTTGAATCAGACTCTTCCCCTACTTTCCACGCATCATGAGCGGATTCCCCTTTCTCCCTCTGCAACTCCAGCCAATTAGTCATCTGAATCTTAGAATGTGCTAATGGTTGGGGGTCCGCCCAAGCTTTCTCGATCAATAGAGCTGTAAAATTTCCCCTCTCCCCGATCCATGCTGTCTTTCGAATCCCTTCATCCGACCCCGTAGTGAGGAGTCCGCATTTCAGAACCTGCAGCTATCTCCAAACCAAGCCCTCGAAAGAATCTAGTGGTTACAGAATCCTCCAGCGGGGAAGGTCAAATTGACTTGCCCTACTGATTTAAGGGTTGTGGAATCCCGCACTTAGAATCGATGATTTCGCGCACCCACCCAGGCACTGGAGAAGGCTTATGATTTGGAAGGATCACCTAAACCTATAGTAGAAAATTATTTATCTCTCCCTCACCCACAGCAATGGTTATCCCCGTTATCACCTGAATCCTACTTATTCCATGGAAAATTGGAAATGTAGAATTCGGAAGGCGGGGTAAACGGAATGAAGTACATAGAGCCTCATGATAGTCCTTATCCGTGTGTACCGATCCCACCTTCACAGCACAAAATCCCCTTTTCCTCTGGGGTACAGTAAGATTCGAGCAAGATGGAACCGAAATCCTTTGTATTGGCTTTGGGCCATAAATGCGGTAGAGAAGGGTTGCGCCCGAACCTTCAGCATGCGCAAACCTGTTTGCACGCCTCTTGCGGAACGAGATCAAACTGAAACTATTAATGCGGATGGAAATGGCATGGAAGCGAACGAACTAGGAAAGCAGCATGGAAAGCGAGGCTCGTAGCACCCCCGCGGAGCGGTAAGGGACGGGACTCTTATCCCCCGACTAAGGTGCTTCCATTCCCTACGTATGCCGCTACATGCCTTCGCCGCATCCTCTCATGCCCGGTCCAGAACGTCACATCTTACCATGATTGGTGGGAACGCGGTTTCTCATGATAACAGGGGTTAAGCTGTCCACTCGGGGTGGAAGGTGCGTGCTGCTGAAACTTCTTAAGGATATGCTGCTTCCACCCGACCAATCGGTCCTGGCCCAGATGCTAATTAAAAAGTGTTCACACGCCAACTGGGTGGTAAGCTGCAGGATCTGGATCAACTGGCACGGTATATTATGCATCCGGGGTGGTATCCGCTCGAACTACTGATGGAATTAGGTCAATCGGTGAACCTCAAACCGGCTTCCAAGGATTGAGATAGGCAGAGTTCCCTCACCCTAGCAGCGGAATTGAATCAGAAGCATCGAATGCAAGCTGTGAGGAATAAGAATTATCTTAGCAGACAAGAATGAAATTCAATTAGTCCCGCAGGAATAGAAGAGGACAAGGCCTATAGCCTATCTATATAAGAGAAAATGGCAAGACATTGGAAGATTGACATGAGAAGCCGAAGCAGAAAGCCCACATACATGTACCAGGGTTTGGCAAAGCTAGTGCCTTAAGCAGGAAGGAAGTTGAATTTGGTGTGCTGAACAAGTGTACCCAGGTAAGCGGTTTACCCGCTACGCCATACTCGGTGATGACATAGTTATCACGGATACGAACGTAGCTCTGGTTTATGAGCAAGCTAGAGGTCAGTATATCTAAACAGAAGTCGCTGATCTCTGATTCTGGATGCTTTGTATTTGGAGTTTGCTAAACGTTTTCGTGTGAGAGATTTGTCGAAAGACATCTCTCCCGTATCTCTTAAAGGAGTTATGAACTCGTACCACCCGTACGGTCTTTATGCCGTATGTCATAAATATCCTGTTAAAAGATTTGCAACCGCATCTAAAGATGAAAATCTTGTCCGGTTTGGTCACCTGTGGCGATGCTACGATTTAATAGGTTCATTAGGTTGGAGGCCGCCTATACTTCCAGCTGATAACACAACCTTTCCAGGTTGGTTGCTTGGTGGCGGAGATGGCAAGGCTTTCTTAGTTCAGTCTTTTGGCCTGACACAGCCAAGGGCTGGTAGAGGAGTTGTGTACCACGAATCTACACTAACCATCCATCATAAGAGAAGCAAGGTCCACAGAAGGTTGGGAAGGATGTATGTGAGGCCAACTACTTCCTATACATCAGAGACGAGTGCGGCTTTCCAATATGATGAGAAGGAAGTCCGACTGGTACCAAAAAAAAGCAATTGTGAATTGAGACCTATTCTTTGGCCTGTTTTCCTGCGCGTTAGAAAGCAATTTTCATATCATAAAAGAAAGAAAGAGCTACTCGCCACAGAGTAGGCCTACTAAGATAAGAGCAGATTATGTACCCAAAAGAATAAATAGGATGAAGGCTAAGCCGGAGAGCTTGGCCTGATCTTACCTTACTCGATAAGGCGATGGATCTCGAGATTTACGATGCTATTATGCCCATTCCTCCAATGGTTCATTCACGGCCAACTCAGCCTACTGGTGTCAAACTCCAAAACAAAAGTTGGCACTTCATTTTATTCTATTCTGGTTGGAATCAAATCTGGAAGCTCCAAGGTACGAGCAAGGTCAAGTCTTTCCTGTGGCTTGTGCTTCATAATAGGGTTGTAACGATCAAACTTCGAATGGAGAGATTTGATTCAAATTACATCCTTGTGCTCAGGACCAGGTCAAGCTTCATTCTCTCTCGGGGGCACATTTTTAGCATGAAGCATACTTCTGCACGTCTCTGCCAGATGCCGATTTTTCCTTCATGAAATAAGCCCAGACGTATCTAGAATAATCATCGATGAAGGTAATCATGTAGCGATACCCACTTACCGATGTTTGCTTTACTGGTCCAAATACGTCTGAGTGAACTAACTGAAGCGGCACTCTTGATTGAAACTTTGAATCATCATAAGGAAGTTGATGTGCCTGTACGTACTGACAGCCAGCGCACACGATGCCATCTCGTACTTCCAGTTGAGGGAGACCTTTTAATAAGGACTTGCTCATCATCACCTTGAGCTTTCCATAACTTACGTGTCCCAATCGTGCATGCCACAAATCAGCAGTTTCGTTCTTCCTCGCCTTATCTACGTACGCTGCTTCTGCTGACATTACATATACAGATTCGAGCCGTCGACCCGGTGCCCCAATTGCTTTCAACTTTCTTTCAACCTTGACGTCGTTTGGCCCGAATACTACGTAATTCCCTGAAGCAGCAAGCTGAGATACAGATAGTTGGTTCTTCTTCATCCCAGGTACATGATATACGTTGTGCAGCTGTACCGGATGAGGACTATAACGAGGAACTATCTCGGTCTCACCGACGTGTGTAATTGGCAGCTTGGAATTATTGGCGGTCATCACCATTCGCTTGCCTTTCTATTCCGTTATGCTTGATAATTTCTTCTCATCTCCAGTCATATGATTGGAGCAAGCAGAATCAACAATCCAATCATTTTCATAATTTATTACTTTGTCATTTACCGAGATTAGAGTTGCCTCCTCTGGTTCTGCAATACATGAGGCTGCTAATTCTTCTTCTCGTCGGGCTTGTCTCGATCTTGACAAGCTCCCCTTGCTGAGAAGTCCCTCTCTCTTGTCTTCGTTGCCAACTATTTGGCCTCTTTGTTTTATTTCCTTGTGGCCGAAATTCCGTAGAACTACGACCTTTGCTATGAGAATCTCCCTTTTTCGTATAGAGAGCTTTCTCGTCATTCTTAACGGAGACTCCTGCCATTTGTTTATCCAACTCTTCTTGGTTGGCTAATATATTTTCCAACTCAACAAGAGTTGGTTCCGTAGCCCAACCATTAATTGCTGTGACGAGACCATGAAATTCAGGCCTCAAGCCATGAATTATGATCCGCCTCATCCTCTTTTCAGAGATTTTGATTTTCTGGATCTAACTTTGATATCTCGTCACACAAGGCTTTTACTTTACTAAAATTCTGACTTACCGACATGTCTTGCTGCGAGACTGCCATGAGCTCATTCTCTAGTAGCTGAAGCTTCGCACTGCTCGTTCTTGTGAAGAGTGTCGCAAGTGTGTCCCAAGCTTCTCTAAGGCTCAGCTGATCATAGACCAGCCAACCATTCATTCGTCTTTTCGTTCGTTATGTTATATAGTGATAAAATACCTTGTCCGTAGCTTTGGCTCTTTCGTGCATTAGCTAGGGCTTTGCGGGGTCTTATAAGAAGGCTACTCTTCTAAACGTAAACGGGGGATTGATTTGAGAATGAGAAGAGGTCGGGGGCCTTTTTCCCCTAAAGCGCCGAGGGCTAGTGCTACCAGCTTCAGGCTGGGCGGTACGAGGACGACTAAAACAAAAAAGAAGCAGACATTTTATCGTAGGTGATGAAACAAAACAGAACTACACGCTTTCTTCCACGGAAGAAAAACATTCTGCTCTTCTGCTTGGACAAATCGAAGAGAAATTCAAGTCTTCACTTCACTATAGAGAGACAGTATAGGCAGTAAAAATACATTTAGACTTGCCAAATACATTAAGGAAAGGAAAAGTGCTTTTCGTATTTCTGATTATTGGCGTCATGAGTTCGTGAGAACTCAGGACGAGGTTTAAATCCTGACTCGGATCGCCTGATTGGATCAACAATAACATTATCGCTATGATGGTGATGTACCTCAAGATGACATGTTCCTTATGTCATTGTTCATCCTGTTAGGATGTTCGAGTTCCGCGGAGGCTACATCTCGGTTGGGAGTGTAGGATCGTCCGAGGGACAGGATCCCAGGTCTGTAACTCCCCATATGAGATTTTAACATGGAGTGGAGACTCCATAACGTACACAAGGAGTAACTGATCTATGAATATCGTCCTAATTCAGGTCTTGTTCCGCACTTAAATGGATAACTCAAACCCTTACCTTGACCAGTTTGTAGTGGAAAACCCCGATGACATAATCGTTTATAGTCACTCACTGGAGGTTTGGAACCCTGAGTACAGTGTTCCGGGTGTAGCAGGAAAAGAAGCTGTACGTGAAACGGTGCTCAGACGAAAGTGCTATTTCTTGGCCATTGGATCAGCAAGGGTGTGATTCAGATGGATCAAGAAAAGATCAGGTCTGTTGTGGACTGGGAAGTGCCAAAGAAGGAGAGAGCAGGCAGCAGTGGTGAAGCCGGATGCTCGAAGCCATTTTAGATACGGCAAGACAGCTCAGGAGGAGTAGAAAGTTGCCACAACCTAGGGGGGGTTGTTATAGGAAGCCAAAAAACGTGAGCCTTTTTAAATATTAAGCCCCTTGGCGAACTCTTAAATCAAGACAAAAAGTTACTTTATGCTTAACACACGTTTTCTGCTCCGAAAGAGTAAGCAGAAGGAATCGCCTTTTTCTGCGCCGGAAACCGCGAAATCATTTGCCCTAAACCGATTCAAGTAATAGGAGGACTTTTTCCTCGGTAGAAGTAGGGATTGTTGCACAGTTGTGATTCCGCTTTCACAATAATAGGAGCCAAGAGTTCCACGTCTTCCTTCCTCTAACGGCTATGTCCGGATCTAAGTCTATCTCTTTCTTCAACCTTCGATGATCCTCCTGCAGGCAAATCATCGAAGTCAAGAAGGAAGAAGTGATGGGCCTGATCTTCCAATATCGATATCTGATCCATAAGCTAGCTCTTGGTTAAGAAAATCCTGAAGATGCAGACCGGGGTGCAGTAAACGAACTTATATTCTCTTTCCTCCCCTCTAGAGTTCTCCCCTTACATAAAAGGGGAGTAACAAAGCTTCTACCGTTTGAGGGACGCCGTGCGATCATACAACTACTCTACGTGGGCCTTAATCTGCGCATACGAAAAAATAAGAACATGTTTTCAAAGACCTCTGGAAATGCCTGTTTTGTCTACTTAACATAAGGGACGACTGCTTATCCATCATCTTTTATGAGTGAAAGAACGAGCTTTATGACTATTTTTATTTGAGTCGAAGGCCTTTTTACTCTTATAGTCTCTCGCTTTAGAGTTCTAGCTTTCACTTTAGCCTTCAATCATGCTTGAAGTGGGAAAAGTGCTACTCTGTTAGGAGTTGGGATTCGAGCTAAAGGGAATAGACCAAGGTAGGGTAGGGGAAGAGAGCATCAAGTAGCCTTACCTGCAGGCTCGGTTCCGTCTGTCCCATCATTACCATCTGTAGGGAGTGATTCTGAGGTAGAGCAGCCGGCTATTCCTGTAGATGACACCACTGAACCTTACAATCAGCCCTATGGTTATGGGTATACTCGCAGAAGAATCTTCGATTACTTAAAAGCTGATATGGATAGCAACTTCGACAGACCCCCTTCTTACAGTAAATATCGTCGAGTCTTCGAGCTGGTAGTTGGACCAAATTTGAAAAGTAAAACGAGACTCGTTGAAGTATTGGCGGATATAGCCAACAACCCAGAGAATAATCCTACAAAAGAAAGGGCACACCGAATCATGAATTCTATTTACCAACAGAAAATTAAAGACCGTGACCTTGACAGCTATCAATTTGAGGAGGATTGAGAATAAAAGAATGTTCGGAATTATTGTCTTTGGTGGTGATTGTAGGGTTCACGTCATATTTGGGAGCCGCCTCGGGATCCCCGGGATTCGGGATCCTCCACTGCCCGAAAGCCAGAACAAGTGTAAACTTTAGCAGGCTACTCCCCGAATATGCCTACGGAAGGTGGGGGAAAGTAAGGACCAGATGAACAGCTTAGGATCAGAAGGAAAGATCCCATCCCGTCTTTAAAGCAATGGTCTATGAGTCCGTTCCCTCACTCCAACTAGAGGAGAACATCAATGTCACCCCGCTCGGGACCAATGGGAGGGACGCTACGGGCTCTCGAACTGCTGTTCCCACCTCTTGATCTGCCTCTACCCCGGTGGGTACTGATGCTATTGCTGAAGCTTCCGGCTCTCCCCCGGCTCTGGATCAATTGATTAAGGATCTTTACCTGGAACAGTGCGAGGGTAAGTTAGGGACTCCACTATTCGCTTTTTTTGAGATTGGTCTCAATTTTTTCGATATGAAACTATTGGCTCTCGAACGGACTTTGCAACGGCTGGGGCAAAAACTCGGGTAGTGCTATTTCACTGGTTCTGAGATGCTTATGCACCTGAATTTGCTCGATTCTGAACTGAAACTCCCTTCTCCTTGCACCCGCCCCAGCCACTGTTGCTGGGTATCGACCTCTATTTGCCAAATCCGCTTATGGAGAAAGTCAATCAGCTATCCCCGCCCTCGTAGCAGGGTAAACTGGGTATAGTTATATCGGATGGTAAATAGGCTCTGTTGCCTTTCCAACCTTTGCCTTTACCGTGGGAAACTAGATTTGGAATCGAATTGGGGGGATGCTGCCTTTCCTATCTCAATGCTCAAAAAGCATCGTATAATATGAGCAAGTGCGTCTTTCTCTTCTGAATTACAATATTCGCAAGCGGATTTCGGTATCTAGAAAGAATGCCCTTGCCTCCGTGCGGGGGTCGCCCGTACACCGGGAAGGGTTGCTCGGTCCACGTTCACATAGGAGCAATGGGTTGATTCTAAAGCGCTGCTCGAGTATCAAATGGAGATCACGAAACTCTTAGAAGAGTGCTAGCAACACAAAAGCTCCACCCCGAGCACGCCATCATTACGGTCACCCAATACTCGAGAATGAATGGGACTTAATATTTTTTAATATCTAAAAGGGAAAATGCAGCATAGAACTGGTGAACCATAGGCCATAGGACTGATAGAGTGGAGCTCTTAAATCAAATGTGTTCGATCCGATCCGCCCAAGATTATGCTGTAAGGCATCGACTTCACTTTGAACTTTGCACTCAAGCCTGAATGTGGACCAAGGAGCGACGCATGTGGGTAGGTAGTAGCGCCGACTATGAAAGAGTCCACCCGTTTTAGTTTTAGTGATCATTAGCTGTATTCGGTTCAGAAAGGTGCTAATCTCATCTGTGGGTGTGCTTATTGGGGAGTTACCGACGCTGCCGCTTTGTTAGAGCTTATGACTCAATTGCCATGCTCGGGATCCACATGCTAGGGCATAGTCCATAACTAGATTAGCACCTAAAAACTGTAGATAGAAAAATCAATGGTCATCTGGTTCATATATGATAGTGGCATGCGAGTCGTAACATGCTGTAGAAAAGATAGCAAGACTAGTGTGGCTTTGTTTTAGATCGTCAGAGTGAGTTTCTTCTCTTCTAGCTCTTCGTTTTACAGTTTTCCTAGACTTGTGTGAAAGAAGCCCGCATACCCACTCTTCTTTCTCCCGGAAACCATTCTTTACCTGAACCCGGCCTAAAGATAAGATTAGCCCCTGCCTTCTCTAAAAGCTTCTCTGATTCCGTTGACATGAATGAAACCGTAGTAGGGCAAGAAGCGGTTGAATTAATGGCCTTGAACGAACCGGCCTGAACTGAAAAGGAAGAGTTTGATTTCCAGCCATAGTCATGGGCACTCTTTATTCGGCTGCTCTCGCTATTGGTACGGCGGCTTGAAGCTAGCCTTTCTTCTTTATTGAAGTCAGTACAGAAGGACCTTGAATGCACTTTGCTTTCTCATATCGGTCGGTGTAAAGGTTCAGCCTGGTAGACCTCATAGATAAAGAGAATGGGACCCCGACCCGATGACCTAAGAAAGGAAAATGCTATCAGCTCCGGAACCTCTCGATCAAGCTGCTTCTACTTTTTCTATTCAAGACGGGGAGAAATCATCAATTCAATTAGATGCCGGTTCTTTCCTGAAACTAGCTGCCAGAACTGGGCTAGGATAGGGCGTGCGAAGGGCGAAGGGGATGGCTTCTAGCTGTTCAAACTCCCTATCATCGTATGTAAGATGAAGAGAGAGATGTTCGATATTGCTTCTCCTCTGCCCTACTCTATTGGGAAAGCAGCCGAACTCAGGACTTGATAGATTAGTAATATAACTTTCTCTCCTCGCCGGTTAAGCTTAGCTTCTCCGTCACCTTTCGTTAAAACGGCTTGAGGCTCATCTTCTTTCTTTCTTGACTCGGATAGGAACCCCTCACCCTACGAAATTAAAAGAGATGGCGGTTCCTCGGCCTTGCCCCATTCTGCTTCTGAACCTATGTATTGGGTTGGGGAAAGCTGCTTAACTTCGCGCCTCAGCCCTTGCATCCTCTCTTTCTTCTTACTCGTTCGTGCCGCTAATGTAATTCCTTCCTTCTTATGCTGCTTGCAACTCCGAGTTGATTGACTTAAATCCCTGGAAAGAAAGATGAGCAGCCAATCCAGGTAAGCAAGAACCTATGCCTTGCCCAGTAGTTCCTATTGATGGAGCTGTTCAAACTAGCTTATTGACAGAACACTCTATCCCAAAACAAGTCTATCGACTCATTATCCTAAAGCTAGCTTCGCTAACAGTAGTGCTTATTTAAGAGTGGGACGACCGCCCTTGTTTAGGGAACGGAGAAAAAGAAGTTCTCATCGATTGACAGAAATGGAAAGCCAGTTCTTATCCCCAGCTAGAGTGAGAAAGCATCTTTATGTCAATAAAACTGATCAAGAAGGATTGGTGGGAAACTCTCCCTTGTTGAATCAGGTGAAGGCGTAACTATTGATTGAATCCGCATCTGGCAGCAGTTTTTACGTTCCAAAAGAAAAGAATAACGTAGGTAGACTAGAAGGATGAGTTTCGGGCTTAAGACATAGTAGCTCTCTTGCGGCTACCTTTGCTATGTCATCCGATGCTGTTCACAAAGCTATAGACCCGGCTATCTCCGAGTTGAAATCGATCCCAGGAATCTTTTTATTATTCTTAATAGAACCCGTCCTCCCATTAACAAGGGGCTCAAGGGAAAGGCCTTTTTATCCCCTCTTAACACTGTGATAGTTAGAAACCTACCGGCTTGCACTTGCAACAGCAAAAGGTCCGAAGGACGCTTAAGACCATCCTCACATCCCTCGCTGTTCAAAGTCCCATCGGGGCAATAGAGGGAGAATCGAAGATTCCTTCTATAACTATAAGGACACCGTTGGATCTTGGTAGCTTCAAGTTAAGATTTTCCTTTCCGTGACCCTTGCAACGGACTTCAGAGCTAGATTGACGTGCCCCAGGTATGGATGGATAGAAAGAAGAGGGCCGAAGGTCCCAAGTTACATGTGCCATGCCAAAGGCACTCCCAAGGGCAAGAGGACCTATGGTCGTATGGCATTTGGACTAGGAAGAGAAGGGCACCAAAGAGTGACCTATGAGCTTGAAACATGCCCTTATCCGGATTGAAGGCCTTAGCCAAGTCTTGGAAGTGAAGCCCCTGCCGACCTTACTTTGGAACTGCATCCATTCCGAGTGGAAGTGAGGGACGCTTCCTTGCTTATTGATTCAATTCCACCAGCAGCTTATTCACTTGAAAACAGAACACCGTATTCAACTACTGCTCCTTCTTAACCCAGGTCCTCTCATACGCCGAGGGCTCCTTGAACATACTTCATGTAACCTTCGGGTTGATCGGGAAGGTCCGGCATCCTTTTGTCATCCGATAGCTAGACCGAATCAAGCTTTAAACCGAATGGTCCCTTAAAATGTTGGAGGAAGGGCATTAGAGCAATAGACGGAATTAGTCTTAGTTTAATATCCCATGCTCTTGGTCGACAGTTCATGGTGGGACCAAGAATAGCAGTTGTTCCCGGACCGGGAAAGGATATGAAGTGGACAAGATAATCTAAACAAGATCCAATTCCGAGATGAGTTCTTTTCAATTAGGACACACAGCCACAACTGGGAAGCAGTCAGGAATGCTGCTGGAGTGGGAAGGGATAACATTCATAGCATAGGGCTCGGGAAAGGATCTAGCCATATGCAGATCCACGAGCTCTATCGATTAGAAAAAAACAGCTTTCGTGCTGGGATCAGTGTAGCTATTGATTCCATTGAGTGAAGGATTGCTATTGCAGACATCTTATGTGATGGAAGCCAAGGAAAATGCCACCAAGAGGTGAGGACGCAGCTTCATCGACTAGGCGAAAGTAGCATTCAGGCATCGTTAGAGGAACTACCCCTCTTGGGCGAACAGATATACCAACTTTCTATTATAGCCGCATTGATGATTTCCCCACTTCGTCACCTGAAACTATCTTCCATTGAATAAAAGGTCAAAGGAATGCGATCAGAGGGGCGTACCAAAAGTGCTACACTAGTAGTACAATACCCGGTGTCAGACAATTCACAGAAAAGGAGAAGTCGCTTTACCAAGAGCAGACGGAGTTGGAGATAGACTTGCTCTTTTTATACGCTATTTTATTTTACCATATCTATTGAGAACAGCTCTTTGTCTGAATATATAAGGGTGTGTAAGGGTGTGGACGAATAGATCCCTGCTTCGTTACTGTGTGAGCCCATTTTGACTATCCGATTGTACCCTTACTTAAGACCTAAAACTACGTCGTGAAGAGGATGCTGCTACTTTAGTTAGCGTGTACCCTTTGATCATGATTGATGCGGTCTCGCCGGGCATTGAATGGGCACTAGTTACCCGTTAGATCTCCCATCTCTCTCCTGCTTTTTTAAGTTTTTTGAACCGTTAGGGGAATGTTAGCTAGACGTGAATGACTTAAGGCAGGATCCGCCCTGAACCGATGTTCCAAAAAACGCTAACCCGGCTTTTTCTTTTTATTATTCTTCTTACCTCATTGACTTACAGCGCTTAAAGCAGCTAATTCCCTCTTGGTCTACAGCCTTTTTTTCTGATAAGAGATAGCATTAGGACAGACTGCATTAAACTAGATCAGATAGAATTACTTAAGTTATGTAAGGATGTAAGAGAAAAACTTCGGCTTTCGAGTCAAGTGAGCAAGCCCAACAAGGGGATTGTGAACAGGAAGGTTGATCGATATGGTGTAGTTGAATTAATTGCTTGATTTCGTACCGATGTGTAAGAAGGTGCTAAATTGTCGATCTAAGAACAAGACCGGAAAGAACCCAGGGAAAGGGAATAGGCCAATATCTCCCGAAAGGAAAGGGTTGCTCTGGAAGAGGGGTCAAGGCTTAAGATTCTCATTTATCCTATTTACCACGGCTAGTCACAATTAAACTATTCTCCTTACTCGACAGCTCGAAAGCGGATCAGTACAAACCCACGTGATCCGTATTCGCTTACGTACCACGCGTGCTTCGTCGTACACTTCCTAGTCCTATTTCACTGGCTGATTTGTACCCGGCTACATGACGGCACTCCCCTCGGCCAATCCTCACTCGACAGCCTAGTCCTTGCTTAGGCGATTGAAGTAAAGCCTCTGCCTCTATCGCTTGATTGAAAGGATCAGACACTTGCTGTTCCCTACTTTTGACAGAAGAACGAAAGAATTTATTTTATAAGTAAGGTAAACTAGCTTTTGCCGATTGCACTCGGATAGCGGCCTGGGCCGTCCTGGAATGGGAATTAAATTAATTAGATGGACTGGACTTCGATGGGCTTTGTTTGGAAAGCCAGGAAAAGGTGGCATTTCCGGCTGAAAATCGATCTGAATGCTAACCTTCACTCCAATAGAATAGGCCTAGGTAGAAGCCCTCACTCTATCTATTGGAGTGGAGCCTGCAAAATAAAAAAAAGGGCCAAGCCATCATTCTTTGGGCTGCTATGTTAGCCCATTCCGGCCCGGGTCCGGTTAGGAAGTAAGTAATTTTATGATTTTGATGATGTTCCTTTGTCTTAAGTGATCCATTCGATAGCTTCCCTGTTACCACCCGAAGGGTGAGAAAAGAGATGCTACGTATAGCCCACCCAAGTCTGGTAGCTGAAAATGGGTTTCTGGCGTAACTTAACTGGCTATCATGCCAATACTCTGTTACTCTTGCAAAGGCTGTTCTTGAGGCTTCATGGAAGTAATTGGACCTATGACCAATTGGGATGGAGAGCGGCTATGATGAACTAGAGAAGGGGAGGACCCGAACCTAGCGATCTCTGCTCGTACGTAGACCAAAGGAAGTATGGGGGATCCCTAAACACCAATGAGCATTCCATTCTCCTTCTTTTCTTAAATTAAAGCATCACTTCAGCGGTAATTTTACCCTACCTTCTACTCCGTACTATGAGATAGAGGAAGGCAACCTTTTGAATTGCAATGCTCTATCCCCCCAACCTTACGTCTATCTCTATATACGAATATAGAAACGAAACCTCTCCTTCCAAAGCCAGGAGTGAGGTGGAAGAAGGGGGTCTTGGCATCAGGCGTATGGAAGAAAGAAGCAAAGCTTGCATGATGAGATGAAGCTCGCGTGGTGCTGTCTAACTAGCAATTATCCTTGGGCTGCCATGTGCCGAAATCGATACTTGAAGGCCTTGCTTTGAATTGGACTTGGTCTACTAATCATCCATCCAGCTCGTATCTATGAAAGGGTAATGAGAAATACTAATGTCAAAGGCCTCTCCCTTATTCATCTATAGGGGGGGAACGGTTTGAGTATGGAATTCTTGAATAAAAAACTTGGTCTATGGTGGTGGAAATTTGTTAAATTGATTCGAGTATAGTGAGATCTCTCCCCCACGGGGGTATCCGACATTATTGAGCAGCCTCATCAAGTCTGGAACATCCCTCAGGAGCCTCTTTCCTAATCTTGTGCTAAAAATTCGGAACTATTCCTAGCTCCTATACGCCTGATGAAAGGCTATGGTAGCCTTCCCAGGACTAAGACTTTTTACCCCGGTTAAAGGCCTGTGACTCTGATTCCTCGGTCTCGGGCAGAAGAACCCCATTACTTTCTTTGTAAGGCTGGTTACGGTTACGGTAACCCACGTTCCGTACGCCCCTAATCTCAAGAGCTCAATTCGTTTGCCAGGTAATAAGGAGAGTCGTTAGGCCGCATTCCCTTTAAAGACAATAGAGAAAGGTAGAGATCTTAGTTAACTCGAAAGAGATTGTTGAAGTAAATCTTCAACCATGGTAAGAAGGCAGGGCTCTTAGAGGAAAGCTCTAGCTTTCAGTCCTATCGAAATCTTTTTTTTTTACTGATTTGACGGTCTGGTTCTTGCTTTAGTTTCTTCCTTGCGCACACCTTTCTTTGCATAAAAAGAGAGCGTACGGCTAGCATAGGGGCGTTGGTTGGTTCCAAGAACTCTATCCCTAAGACGACCTTGAAATCGTCTAGGGGCGCTACAGTGAAATTACTCGTCTTTTTCTTCCATCCTCCTATTTGTAGCTCCACCTGGGAAACCGGGCTTTTATGGACAAGCTACTCTGGATACTGGTAACTCACCCTGAGTGCCTGCTCAGGTAATGAAAGACAAGTGCTTTCCACTGGAATCACCGCTAGCGGTTCTAGCGGCTACAGTTAAACAAACCATCTGCCTCCTTCGACTGGAGGTCAATAACGGCGGCCAAATCGATAGTCAAGGAGGGGATCTCTTACTTCATTGGAACGGGAACTGACACAAAACTATGGGTAGATCCCTGGTTGAACGGCTCACCGTTGATCTACCAGCCATCTAGGTCCCACCCGACCGCAGTGGAAAGGTTTCCGATCAGCGAGCACCCCGCACACTGGATCGTAGGCAGCAGTGGCCCACCAGTAGGTCTTTTCTTTTGGGCATTCGGATTCGGAAGTTAGAGACTCAATAGGTTGTTTGCCTGTGACTGGCGTTTGTCCCATACAGAAAAACTTCTAGTGGAAGTGAGGCGAGGAAGCAATAGATTCATCTTGTCATGGAAGATAGACATGAAGGCTAAGGCTTTGTAAGAGTGACCGGAGGAGCTAATAGTTTAACCGCCCATGCCGATCTGCCAACTTTCAAGGACTGACTTTCCGCTTACACCTAGTTGTTTCCTGCGGCTCGTCTCACGACTGGGTCAAAGCAGGGTCCAACCAATCTACGCATAGAATAAAGCAATCGTCAACCGAAACAAGATGAACCGCTCGACCTGAAGTAAAGCACTCTGATAGCACTGGCCCTGTTTAAGCTTCGATCAAAGCAATCAGGTATGGTGGCAGTGCACCACCTTGAAGGGCTGAGGCAATGAAATGACTTTTTGAGAAGGATTAGATTAACAGTTTTTTATCGTATTCGCCTATAGAATTGATTATTAAAGCCAATCTATCTACATGATTCTCACATCTTGATCTTTCTACATTCGTATCATTGGGTAAAGCTTTTTTTTCTGTATTATTGCCAGTTGGTTTAGCGCCTCTCTTTCTAGGTGCTAATTCCTGTGATCTGACAGCGAAAGGGTTCTTCACTAGTGACTGATCCGAAAATCCATTTTCTTCCTTCCTTACATATATGGATATTGACATTTAAAAGCCTGTCTGTCTCCGCTCTATCTTATCTGGAAAGTGTGAAATACACTCCCCTGTTGGTTAAAGCGGACTCCTATGCCTATTCTGATGCGGGGGGATCACCCACCTCTATCTGTTCAAGATTCCTGACCTGACTTAATGCCCTCCTTCCCAACCTTTCCTACAGCATCCATTTCGTCAAAGAAGGACAGAGCAGGCACACTTACTACTCTGATGGGGCCAGGACAGGGAAAAAGTAGCAGCAAAAGGAAAGCTAAAAGGTATTGGCGAGGATCAGATATAGATTGAAAAGAGGGAAAGCTAAGCTAGCTAACGAAGGGGCTGGGATTCGCCTCGCCCTAGTACACCAACCAGGAAGAAAGATTTTGTGCTTTTTCACCTTTCCGCCAAACCAGAACGAGAGCCAATCGGGTCGATCAGAATGTCTTTCTTTCACAGCGCTATAACATTCTCAAGTGTTCTTCTAGTCTGACTATCTCTATTCTAAGTAGCACCCGATAAAGCACATGCTAAGCAGATCTTTACCAAAGCCATATCTTCATAAGCATCCAAAGCTACCTACTCATTGGTAGTGAAAAAGCAACAACATAGATATGTTTACGAAGCCAAGAGCTGCTCGCCACAAGACATTAGGTTGAGAAATATTTGGTAAACCTAGAGATCTTATTCTGGTAGAGGGTAAATCTGTTCTTTATGCTTCTGCGTATGCTTTTCTTTTAGCATTCGCCTATGCCTGTGAAAGGAAATGCTGCTGTGAGATACATATGGATATCTAGCAGGGCGAAAGAGCAGCAAAAGGATTTGATCTCCTTGCTTCACGAGTGGTAACTATTTTTCAATTCTTTCTCGGTATACGAGCATGCAAGAGTCCGCCCCCTCTCAAGCGGGAGCAGCTGAAAGGCTGGCTAGCAAGCCAGCTAGAAGCTTAAGTGAATCCGTTTTGGCATCTTCTTTTTCTTTTACCGCAACTTATTTTGGTATTAATTAATATACCCCTCCCACCGGCCCATGTTTCAAAGCTAGCAAAAAGCTAGCTCTAGTCCTCCATCTTATAGACCTTTGAACAGACTCTCTCTTTAACGTTGGTCGGATAAGCTTGATCTTCTTCCTTTTCTTCTGTTGATGCAGAGACTTCCGCCTTTACTGTATACCATATCATTCGATAAAAAAAGATCCATTACTTACCTTGTCGACGCTGAACGATAGAACTACCTCGCGTCCTTCCTTGTACACCTACTAGATCCATACTCATATTACGAATGTGTTCACCAGACACCGGCCCTTGTCTTTTTGGGCTTATTCTATCTCCTGAAAAAAGGTTCCCTTTTTCCTTTTCCCTTAATGTTCTTTTTCTTTGCGGCTATTCAATACAAGTATCTTAGGCCATGAGCTTCACCTGAAGGCGAGGAGCGATAGCAGCTCGAACGAATGTGAGAGGTTACTTGTAGCTCTCCTGAACAAGCAAGGCGAAGAGACTGAGCGCGCTAGCTCTCAAGCCCTCGAGCTGACGCTCGAGCAGCGGAGCACGTTGCGCGTTAGCGCATCCGTTTTCTTGCTGGAATCGAAAGTCGGCTACTAGATAGAATTGGCTTCGGTTCGAAAGTCTGATGAAAATGGTTCGGTCCTGGTCCGGATCGACTGCAGGGTCGAGGGATTGAACATTTTTAGTAGGAAACCGCAAGGGTGAAAGACGAAATAGAGTCTCTTTAGTTCGGGATGCTAGGTCTGCCTTTAAGTAAGGGTAGCTTCGATCTACCTACGTCTAGTTGCAGCCTATCTTGCTATAGAGGGAATCTCCTTTTAAAGAAAGAAAAGACGAGGCGAGCTCAAAAGCTTATACGGACCCCTTAGGAGAAAAGACCTATCCTCTACGGTTGAAGTAGAAGTAAGTGGTTCCTTTCTTTTCATGAGGAACTAAAAAAAACTGTTATTACTCCCGCCAACCTAACTAAACCTTCGAGCCAACCTCACTCAGTCGGTATTGAACGAGTCTCCCCCTATCCCGTTTAAGGCCGCCTGGTACATTACGTTGTAGTTAAAAGTTCAGGAATAAATAGGGTAAGTTCTGTTTCTGAAATCCCTAATTTCTCTGTGTCTTCGACTTGGTTGGTATCAGAGCGATGGCTAGCTCTTCTGCCGTGAGTTCGTCCGCAATCTCGTCCGTCAGCTGCTCTATTGGTTCAGAGACTTCAGCCGCTGTTGGTCCTGGACCCGAGTTCGACCACGTATACCCCCCTCCTAACCTGTAAACCCTATTAAGTAAGGCTGTTGGTTCTTTCGTTAGCGCAACTGCTTTCGCGCAGATCAGTCCGGTACTTGTTCGGTCGGTCGATTCCCTCCTCGTAGACGGAAGTAATTGCCCGGCTCAACTAGAAAAATTTGCCATCCTGCGGAATACCCGGAAAAAGGGATTTTCTTTAGTAACAGATGCCGTAGAATCAAGATCTTAGATCAACTGGGCTTACCTTACTTCAGAAACAGATTCTGCAACTAGCAAGTCTCCATCCTCTATCGGTCTACTTTGTACTTCTCTCTATTCTATGGTCTTGCTACCATCCTCTCCCAGCTCTAGTTGCCCAGAAGCGTACACAAGGAATTCCATCTTTCTTTCTTTCTAAGAATATGCCTTTCGGGGCTTTCCTGTTTCTGTTTGTTAGAGGACAAAGGCACCATGCTTTATACTAAGAGTCGGTCCTGTGCTTCCATTAGTAAGGCAGGAGAGGAAGTCTGTGGGTAGTAAGGACAGTAAGTAGTAAAAGCAAGGAAGGAAGTAGAATTCCCTCTTCAGTGGCCCACTACAATAATGGGTAACATATTCTCTTTGAATTCACTAAGAAGGGCCATAAAGAAAGGTTATATTCTCTCATGTGGGAATATGTACCGAAAGAAGGAGATAGTTTATACGTTACACTAAATTGAAAGTGGACATTCTATCGAATCTCGTAGTGGACAGGCAACTCTTTGCTTTGAAAGAGTCTTGCTTGCGGTTCGTGACCTAAGCCGGATTTGAATATAGCTATGGGCAAGAAAGCCCGAGAGTCAGGTACCTAGCTTGATGCTTTATAGAATCGACTTTCCCTCCTCTCATTACGTAAGTTATAAGTAACGGCCATTTTAGCCAGTCCTGCAAGTTTTTCGATTTCAATTGACTTTATTAGCGATTAGTGAAATCCGATGTAGGCCAATTCCTCAACTAAAACGGAAGTAACGATCGGGGAAAGGGACGAAAGCAGTCAGTTTCAGCCGTTGGAAAATAAGTCGGTGAAACGGAGGTAGCCTTCTCTGTTGAGCGCTAAGCCGGCAAAGTAAGTAGAGGATAAGTTCTTATAGGCGGGAAGGAAAGAAAGGAAATAGAAGCAATAAAGGCAGTCAGTTAACCGCTCTCTTTGAGTCGACTCTTGCTCGCTTTCGGTCTTTGTTCCCCTGTCTTTTCTCTGAGATAGCTGCCCCTCTTTCGAGCTACTTCGTTCGTTCCTCTTTCCTTAGGCGGGAGAGAAAACAGATATTCGACTTTCAAGCTTAGAAGAAAGAGAGAAGATTTATCCCATCCCGCATCGCTTCTACCTTACTATAAGCAATTCATCCATCCATGCCAAAGCCGTCAATCCCAGATTGAATCTAAAATATTATATATAAAAAAAGAAAATAAAGGGCAGAAGGCCGTAAGCAGTGGCTCGACGGCACTAGCCTACGGGTTCTTCCCACTAGCCATGGCTTGGCTCTGATACCACTTGTCACGGCGCTAAGTCCTTCAAGCCCACAAACCGCGGCACCCTGCTAACGTTCCGCTGTAGCAGAGTAAGCTGAAAAAGCCCTTTCTATGTTATTTTATTAGTCAAGCCTAAACGCCCAATGCATCTTATTCATTTTTTACGAAAACACTGATCGAACCAAATCCAAGACACCAGAATGAAGTAAGGCTCTCGAAAGGATTTTTAACACTACGGTATAGGCTAAACCCCTATTAGGTTAGGAAAAACCCACTATTTAGCGACATTGAAGATGAGGAAATATCGTAAGTAGTGGTTTTCTTTAGTGACTTTTCTTCAGGTAGCCCTGAAGTGATGCTTTAAGAAGGTTTTTGTCTAATGGCTGCTGCTAAGCCTTGAAACTCCCAATACCTACTTCCAATGGGCAAGACCCCATTATCGTAGATCGGGGATATTGCGGTACTTCTAGCATTTCTTTGAATTCAAACAATCAGGATTGCCTCCTCACATTGGTAAAGGCAGAGAAGACGATTCAGCGCATGCGGACGATGATTTGGCTTTTAAAGATGAGAAGGACCTTTTGAGAGCGAATCCGCCATTAATTAACTCTTGCTACTGTTCTCGAATAGGCTCTTTCGAGTTCAGGTTTGAATGAAGGAATTTCATCTTTTGCCATTTATCTATCTAGCTGGCTCGCTAACTGCTAGTCTTTCATTGGAAGAACTGCTAGGTTTTATCTTCTCCTATGGGGAGAACTAATAGGCCTAGTATTCTTACTCGTATTCTATATTAGGGCACTCGTGGGGAAAGCTCGTAGGCAAGGGAAACCTCGCCAACCCATTCTCTCGCTCCTTTAGATAGCTTTACCCTAGCACTTGAACTGGATTGGATAGGACTTAAACTAAATAGGGAAAAAAAATCTTTCATTTTCTTTCTAGAAGCTCTTTTTTCTACCCTTCTAACTAGTGTCACTTGCTTGATCACTTCGGTGAGGGGGTTATGCCAGAGGGACAGCAATCAATTCACCGGGTAAGAAAAGTACAAATAACCTAGCCTTTTAGTATAGTATGACTAGACCCAATAGATTGTATCACTATACCCAGAACTAGTTGTCTACCTAGGGATATGCCATTTACGGGGAATAAGAAAGGAGCTAGTAGGATATTCTTACTTCTTACGCCAATCCTAGTACTGGTCTTACTTATTACTGCTATAAAAATTCTAACGGGTAGAATGATTAGCTCTTAGACCTGTTCAAACTCTTAGACAGGGTAGGACTACTATTGTTATAAATGATAGGCCTTTCACTTTTGGTAGCTCAGTCTTATAGAATATGCTATAGATTATCAATACATCTTTCCTTTGCACTGAAAGCTGGCTAGCCTAAAATCTCTACTTGAACTACTGAAATGGGACTAGCAAATACAGCGACTGCAGGGAATGCCACCATTGTAACTAACTCACTCAATGCCAATTTTGAAATGCATTTCAATGTGCTTTCCAAAGATGTAAAGAACTGGCCTGCCTGAGAGTGGAACTTACCTTAAGATTCCATCCAGCATCCAGCTAGATGGGCGAAGGAAGGGGGAAGTTCGCTAACTAAACCGAAAGAAGAAGCTGTGGGACTACTTCACGCAGTAAGTCCGGCAAGTCAAGAAGGAGCTCTAGTCGGTTCTTCGGAGTAGGTAATGCCACTAGGTCAGGTTAGCTTGAAGCAAGGGTCAGGTATAGTATAGTAGGGTGCAGTTCCCTTGAAGCGGGGATATCGTAAGGAATTGATGTAGCAGTTAAAGAATTCCCCTTGGCGGAAACCTGCCTTCAAACAAAGGCGGAGGTTGAGTCAAGGGTGGTAGTAAAGGAAAAGTAAGCATCTTACCCAGTCGTAGAAGCGCTGGTCCTCGGCAAGAAAGGAATTTGGCTGTGTGTACGGGTATTTATTCCTCTAGGGGCTGGGAATGGCAAGCTCAGGAAAGTCAGAAAGCCTAGGTGCCACACCAAGGCAGACAGAGAGGCAAGAGCAGGAAAGAGAGGATCAGATGAGCGACTCGAAAGATCAGATGGATAGACTAACCGGCTTATGAAGAAGGATTTACCTAGCTCAGGAAAAGAAATCGGACAGCGAGCGCTAAGCCGGTTAAGTAAGGATAAGGACTTTGCCGGCAAGGAGATTGATAGAGGAATCTGGCCTATGAAGAAAGGAGATCGAACAAGAAAGTCATTCCTAGCCCGGTTGAAGCAAAGTCATATAAGTCGGCAACTGCAGGGTATGGAAAACTACCTTACAAAGCTGCTACTGCTACCTACCTTGCCTTGGAAGGTCAGCGGAAAGAGTAGATGGAAGAGTTCAAAGCCGATAACTCGCTGGGGACAAGCTTACCTAAATAAGAAAGAGGCGATGGCATTTCAGGCCGTAAGCATCTCTCTCTGAAAGCAGGCACGCAAGACAAGAAGCATCGACGTGTGTGATATCAAAGGAGAAGTCAAGAGCAGGGTTTACAGCTAGAAAGTCTTCGGGTAGGACATCTGGCCTAGTAGTTCAGGGTGACTCATTTTGAGTTAGAGCTGGTGTGGGACTTCTGCCTTACACCTCATATACAAGGACTGATATTCGGCTTGAAGAGCCCAGTGACGACCTACTTGACTTTTCTTATCAACCTTCCTCTATGATAAGCTTTCTATACTTGCCCTCACCGGACAAGAAGGCATCTCCGGGAAGGAAGGGTTGAAGATGTCTTTCCCAGAGAAATGGTTGAATATAAAGGCTTGGCACCTAGTTATCTTTATTTAAGTCGGCCGGCTAAACGAAAGAAAAAGAACCTTCTTTCTCTGTCCCTTAGGCTCTCTGTCCAGCTCCCCGGAAAAGGGCTAATGGCGCTAGCTCAGGCCGTTGCTTGTTGGCTTTCGCGCTAGTGAGCTCAGTCCCTTGCTTGTTCGTTCGAGCAACTACGTACATCTCCCAGCAATCTTCCCTCCTCTCCTTTCAGTCGAGCTACTAGTAACCTCGGACTATCGTATCGGTCGACTCACTTGTAGCTCCTCCTTCGGACCCTTGCCCATCCCTTTTCGAATGATTCAGTGTAATTGATTTTCACCACTCTCTCTAGACCCAACCACTCGACCACCGATAGCGAGAGGAGAACGCTTTATCTGAGAGGTCTTGTAATCGACCGGAAGGCGGGAAAAGACAGTGATTGAATGAATCCTCGCCTCTACCTCTGTTCGTTCCAAATGTCTCCCCCGGACGCCCATATGAAAGCAAGCTGGCACAAAAGCAAGAGTAGCGCTAGCGGGAAAAGCCGGGACCATTAGGCGAATTAGGGCAGTCGAGTAGCTAAGGCTGAATTTCCGAGGAATGCCAGCAGCTAGATCATCCCACCACAGCCACTCTGACATCGTGAGCTCCGAAGCTCAACCATCAGGATAGGAGGAAATGGGATGGAACGGAAGGACTTGAACTGATACCGTGAGAGGAACCAAAGAGTTGAGGCGAACGGGAGCGATAGCCCACTCGACCGTAGAGCATTCTTCAAGCCCAATCGAAAATATCTTGCAGACTGGATTATGGATAACCGTCTATTGAATCAATCACTTTCTCGCCCTACTACGGTGGTCAGTCTGGATCCAATATACCACCCCATCCAGTAACTGCAGAGGGAATAAAGAATCAAAGCGTAGCAGCCGCATCAGCAGTTGAGGGATGCCTGGTTGAAGTAGAAGATCTTTCTTTTACGGCCGCCTTCTTCCGGCAATTAGTGGAGGAAGCAGTCAGGCCAAGCTACAAGCTACGGACTTCCTACTCTTCCTGTTCTATTTGTATTGGAAGAGAGATGAGATTCCTTCTTTAATTGAATCGGGGAAGTCCTATGACACCTCTATTCCAGCAAACAAACTCACATAAGGTATGGCTGTGTCCGATGATTCAGGGAATGAGCTATCAGCAGCTTAACTGACAGATGAAGGAGCGGCTAACAAAGCGGGATCAGCCTTCTATATTGTACGATGCCAGTCAGTCCGTCTTCTCGGGTGACGGGCTCATTTCCGAGTCAGTCAATGAAGATGAGCTTCATGCCGCTTGAACGAGTTGAAGAGGTTCGGAAGCAGACCCCTCTTAATTAATGGAATTGAGGGAAATCCCAGGAAAGGATCTAATAGCCGAGTTGCAAGGCGGGTAGAAGCGCTTAGTTGAAAGACTAAGGAGCGAAGTCTGGTCAGACTCTCGAATCAACGAGGAGCGTCCCGGGATAGAAAGGGTCAAAGCGAACAACGCGAACTAACAGGATAGGAGAGAGCTTGCCCCATAGATAAAGCAGCGGCAAGGGAAGCCCCATCTTCAGTCAAAGGGGAACCATCCACTATCGATTCGCCAAGCACTTGACTTTCGCTTCTAGCACCGATATCTCATTTCATGGATTCGGGATTTGTCCCAAAATTAGGTCCCACGATGACATGACTGGTCGGTCAGATCTATTACTTATTTTCTTGCTTCGAAAGCTACTGAGAAAAGTAGTATTTTAGGGTGCATTTCCGAAGGTGAAGTAGTTAACCCCCCTTCCCTCAGTTAAGGGAATTGAATGGAGTGAGCATTCTACTCAGATGAAAAAGTCCGGAATTCGGGGATCACATTAGATTGAGATAGGACGAGCTAAGTCAGCAGCATCTTCTAACCTGAGCTGATATCTATACTCGCAAAAGCTCACAATGACGGGGAAATAAATACATTCAACAGCCGCTCGAGATTCTCCAACCACTAGACCAGAGGTTCGTCTTTCATCTTCCGTACGGGAATGGAAAGCTTCCCGGCCACTTCCTGATCTCAGAGATTTGATGATAGGGATTGTTCACAGCACGAGTTCTCACCTTCGACCTGACATACAGCTCTGAAAATGTCCTGCGCTACTTTTCCACATCACTTGACTTTGCCAAAGGCATGCCAGGGAATAGATTCACCAGATAAATGAAAAAGGAAAAGATTCAAACCTGAGAGAGATACTGAACACATTCCATTAGATGAAAGAGACTCTATAAAAAGATAGGGATCACAGCCCAATCAAAAAGACCTTGAACACTAGACTTCATCCCATGGAGAGAGAAAGATCCAGTCGGATGGGAGAAGACTTTCATTACTAGAATCAATCTATCACACGTTGGGATCAGCGGGAAGCGAAGGTCAAGGTTCAGAAGTAGCCAGCCATATGCTGATCCTCCCTGAACCCTTAAAGACATCAGCTTAGACAACAGCAACTAGAGCAGGAGAAGAGGGATAAAAACCAGCATGCATTGTGAACAGCATTAGTTGTCACCGTCTAATCCTTTCATCAAAGACATTCACTGACCCACGTAGGACTGCTGAATGGAATGATTCCTCCCCCGAGGGTGATGGAAGGGGGGGCACGACCCGATCTAAGATTACTCCCTGAGCAGAGTCTGACTTTTCGAAAAGAAGAGAGGAAGGAAGGGGCGTACCAAAAAGTTCTCCAATTCGATGAGGACAAGCAGGCACAACAATCCCAGGAAAGGTTCGAAGCACGTAGTTGCAAAGCTAATATTCAGAAGTTCAGTTCGTGAGATAGCTCCCCGGACCAGAGATTTTTGATAGATTCCTAGTACCGACCTTCCGTTCAGTGTAGGGAATGGAAGGGAAGGGATTTGCCCCTTGCCACTCGGCGGCCTTTCTGTCCCATCTCATCCGCTTTGCTTTTTCCCATATCTTCTCACGTGACGGTCAGAAAGCTTTTGAACAAAGGAAACTGATAGTCGCATTCCGTTCCTTGAAACATTATTTAAAAATCGCATTAGCTTTCCCCCGTGTCGCTGACGTCAGCCCCTACTTCAATTAAAGCTCGCTCAGTGTCCGGAATCGGGACCCGGCTGGACCATGGTAACTCGGCGAGTCACTTACTCATGAGATCCAGCCTTGCCTCCCCTCAACCTGCTTTCTCTTTTTTTGTTTTAGACTTGGATCTAGGGGCCCAACCCCATATCCCTGCTCGAAGAGATGGTCATCTGTGCTCCACAGCTATTGGTCTCATCACCCTGCAAAGATGGGGAACCAACCAAGATGTATGTCGTCCAACCCGACCTCAGACTCTTTCTTCCCGACCTATTTGACTCTCTGGCCGCAGTTATTTAGGTGGTATCCCGAGATTGAAGAGATCGAATTCCTCCCGGGAACACACGAAACAAAGATATGAACTAGGTAAATAAAAATGGAAAAGAGATGTTTCCAATTCATCAAAATCAGAAGCTTTTTCTACATCCATATGATCTACTAAAGTAGATCGATATTGCCCATATAATGAAAGCAGATCTTGGTCCATAGAGTCCAAAGAAGGTAATAACTCCAACCTGTCCGATGCTTCTTCGGCCAAATACAATATACAAGTGGGACCCGCACTATGAGCAAGCTGTGCAAAAAACCGCTTCTTTTTTCCGGTTTCGCAACAACTTGGGCGAAATGGGGTTCTACCGGGAAACCATGGATTTTTTAGTTTTCGCCATTGGTTACTGGTCGAGCCACTGGAATGGAATGAGATAAGAATCTCTGGAGATCTTTCCTCTCCACTTACTCGTAACAGGCTGCTTTCCCTCTGTAGAAGACTTCTTCCGAATGGCATAATTGTCCGACACTACGTTCCTCGATCTTCAAAGAAGACTGACTCCTCCTGCTCCTTTAGGATAGGATCGTCGTTGGTCCTTCTTTCACTAATGATCTCACCAATAGTAGTTTCGCGCGAACGCGCGAGGGACTATCCTTTCTATCGCTTGCGCTTGCTTTTCACTCTCAAAACAAAACAACGGTCTCTCTCTTCTATAAAGCGAAGCAAAGCGCATGGCGCTGAAGTGAAGAAAGCTCAATAAACACACACGAACACGATGCAGGGCATAGCATAAATGAGACCGCTGATCATTTCATAAAACATATATGCTTGACCTTTCTCGATGCTTTTTTTGGGGTGACTCACCAACCGACCCAGCAGTGATCGATGACAGAATGGTACGAACAAATCAAAGTCATTGGATTTGGTAGTTCTCCATTGACTTCTCTCTTTACCCCTTTTTTGCATATGTTCCTAAATGGGTGTGCACCTCCAGATGGGCAGGGGCCGGCCTCCCACTCTCTTATGCAGCATTTATTAGCTTAGCTGAGTTAGGCTTTTGCGTACCCAATTAAATTAGTACTCGTCCGTGCCACCTTGTGTAATGCATAAAACCAAATCGCTGACCGGTGGGGACTCTCCCATCAATGAATGAGGACTCTATGTATGAATTGAAAGCTCTCACGACAAACGAAATCTCCCAAAAGAAACCTTCCTCTTTCGCTTCTAACAGGTGAGAACTAAAAAGCTGTCCTATCCAATGTCTCCGAAAGGAGCCCTCTTTCCCTCTCTCAATCGTTGATCAAAACCTTTAATTCGACGGCGGCTTTGTGACCGCAATTGTTCCATCGCTCCGGGTTTTTCGAAAGCTCCTCTAGAACCTGAGCGATTTTCAGGCGTAAAAACTGGGAAGCCGTTTCCAGCCCTGAATATCGGCTAAAAAGTTGGTTCGCGGTTTTCTACGGCCCCGCGAAATGGAACGGAAAACGAGGAGTCTTTTTGTTTTTAAGAAGTCAATACTAGGGGCTGCCGGCCCCATGACCCCTATGGGGAGATTGGGAGCCTCCCCTCCTTCCTGCGGAGGGTTGGCAGGCAACATAGAATGAGCAAAATCGTGGGTTTCCCCGGGCACAGAAAAATAAATAGAAAATGCAATCCAGCTGGAGCATCCAATTCTCAGCAAGAAACAAGATAGGGCTCGACACCCCAGCCTTTGAAAGTAAGGCATGAAAGAATTCAACTGAACCCAGACACAGAGAAAGAAAGTAAAACAAAGTGAGCAAGATTAATAACGAATAGAGAAATGGACGTAATTTAGGACGAACAGTGTGAACGAGAGTCATGACCCCTTCTTATTCGCTCAAACTTCGGTACGACCTGCACGTACGTAGTCGCTATAGCGAAACTATTGGGGTGTTCATATTTCATTTTTTTTTCCAAGCCTTACATGCACTGAGTTACTTACGGAATATCTCTCGACGCCAAGACTCTTTTTATGTGTCTAGGCCGATCAGAGGTTCGGCTTTCTTCTCTTACGAAATATCTAGTTGCCTTGAAAACAACTTATTCTATTTCGAAGCCGAAGCACTCCTATCCTAAAAGTAAGAGTTATCTTATATACGATACCACCTGCCGCACCTCCGTACTCTGATTCAAATGCGGCGGATGGAGATTCAGATAGGAATGATTCGGGTGCTGAGGACGGGAATGATTTTGTTTAAGCTTAAGATTCGGATTCTGGCTGGGGAGTCAATCCTCTCGCTATCGCTCGTTTCACTTCCTCTCGCTTCGCTCGAGCATCTCCGAACGTGCCTCTCCTAGTTCTTTCTAGTTGAAGTGGATAATGGGGAGAAAGAATCGTCTTAATCATTTTGATGTGACATCGGCCAGGCGATTGAAACTCGGAATCTTCTTTCTACGAGTCGAACGTAGCCTAGAAAGGAGCGCTACAAAGTGGTCGAAGAGCTTATTTTTGTGCTGGAACTTGTTTTTCTCCTACTCCTACTTCGCCTCCTGTAACTCTTGTTTTGATGCTTAAAGAGAGGCCTTATCACGTAAGACACTAAGCCGAGTCTCAAGTTCCTGCTGTCAAAGAGTTCCACATCTCTTTAAGGAGTGAAATGCTTCCCTAAAGGATAAGCAACTACATCATGAAAGAAGGTAAAGACGCTACCCATTCCTCTAAGTTTTCCTACTACGGGTGCTAGTAAGACTAAGACAGTTTATTACAGATCAATCAGTTCCTTACTAATATATGAATTCTTGCGCAATGAAGAAAGCGTTAAAAGTCTTATCTCGCTACGAACAGTCTATTGACTCCCTTGCTTCCTTCATCTAATTGGTACAGCTATCACTAATTCCGTCTATTGCTCCTTAACTTAAGGTGATAAAGACTCTGTTTAGTTAACAGTAAAGCGGTAAAGGGGCGAAGCGGTTAAGCAGGTAAGAAAGTCATAAAGGTACGAAGGGAATATATCCATACTAGCAATCAGGCAATCCGGTAATCAGTATTTGGCATGCCCCACCTCTCTCCACCAATGGCTTTGCTATCTCTGCCTTCCTCCTCTCTCTCCCGCTTGCGGGAGCAAAGGCATGAAGGAGCTTACAAGACTAAGGCATTCATTCCAAGGACAGCTCACGACCACACGTAACAGTCACAATGGTATTGTTAAAACTAGCTTGAACATGAATAACTCCCTTTTACGCGCATTCTTACGTGAACCAATATGCCTTTCAAACCAATCAAGATCTTAAAAAAGAAAAAAAGTATAACACATTATTTACTTCATATCCTTCTCTGAAGTGCAGGTGCAGGAGCGTAGCCACTCCGAGCGGGGGAAGCTCAAAATAAAGAAAAGTCTGGTCTTGTACTAGTAGCTTCATCCCGTAACCCCTCAAGAAAGCTCTTCAAGCCCTTGTTCCGTTCCAGCTGATAGCACGCTGGATACTTCCTTTTTCTATTGTCAGATAAGGATTATAAACAGCTATCAAATAGCAAGCCATGAAGCCAACTGCCCTTCATTCTATTAGGGAGTTTGAATAGCTGTTTTGATTGTCAAGGTGAGAAAAAGGACCGTCCCAGACCTATCAGGAAAGGGGAAAGCAACGAGAATCTTTCTACCTTCACGGGTGAACCTGGAAATAAAGATACTTGCATTTCCCTTCACTCATGCGAGCAACGGGGCGGTCGGTATACCTAGTAATGGTTTTTTCCATCTTTCCCCAACTTTCAGCTTCCTTTCGTCGGGGGTTTGCTCCCAGCACCTTAGAGGGGAGTCCTCCTCGTTTTTCTCTGATCGTGGTTTTGCTTTAGGTTATGCACTTGGCTTTCTAATCAGGTTGGGCTCTGATTTAACTGTCTTAAGAAGCGGAGTTAAGGCACGTCTTGAGATTGCCAAATAATTTATCTCCTTGCAGCACTTCAAAGACCTTCCTTAGATGCTCCACATGCTCATCAAGATCCCTGCTATAAACTAGGATGTCATCAAAGTAAACCACAACAAAGCTTCCAATGAACTTACGCAACACATGATTCATCAAACGCATGAAAGTACTTGGTGCATTTGACAAACCAAATGGCATAACCATCCACTCGTACAACCCATGCTTGGTCTTGAAAGCTGTCTTCCATTCATCTCCCTCTTTCATTCGAATCTGATGATACCCACTCTTGAGATCAATCTTCGAAAAGATTTTAGAGCCATGTAGTTCATCAAGCATATCATCAAGCCTTGGGATAGGATAACGATATTTCACTGTGCACAAAGCCTTCTCCACTTCTCCCTTAGTTGCAAATAAATTCTCCTTTTTCTTCTCATTGGCCATCAGATCTTTTAGCACTTGTTGAGGATTAAAAAGTGCTAAAACAATATTTCTTCCATCTTTGGTAATGGAGTAACTTTTTTTGAACCCACCATGCGCAGCTCTCTTGTCATACTGCCACGGCCTCTCCACCACGTCACACATCTCTTCACCTTTATAGAATTTCCCAATAGAGAACGGCACCAGAACTTGCTTAGTAACTTGAATCTCTCCTTGTTGATTCAGCCATTGCGCCTCGTATGGATGAGGGTGTTTTGTTGTCTTCAAGTTTAGTTGCTCCACCAATGTGTTGGAAGCAACTTTAGTACAACTCTCTCCATTTAGAATGTCACCACACACCTTTCCGCCAGCGGTACATCTAGTATGTAACATGTTACCACGCTGATCATCATCCACCTCAAGCAATTCTCCCTCATCAGCATAAACTACATTCTCTTCTTTCAAACACTCATTTTCCTCATCTTCTATTACTGCTTCAACTTCACCCGTCACTCGTGTCGTGTAGTGTAGCAAGACTAACAAGTGGTCGTGAACGAACGAGCAACTATTATATTATAAGCAATACCTTTTTTATTTTATTATTATTTCTTGGCCGCATGGAACATAGATTAGCATGTAGGAATGACTACAAGTGATCTTCCATCCAGGATAAGGAGAAGCAGTGCCATATACGGTCTTCGCGATTGTATATAATATGTTTCTTTCCATTCCTCGTGAGGCACTTATTTCTCCGAAACAAGAGATCAAAGTGATTTTCCTCCTTTTTCCCAATAAGTCGACGGCATTACACCATTGGGATACTTCGAATAAACTAGAGTACATATAGGATACACCGGTGCTAAAACCTTTTCTCAAGATATCCTCCAAACTGTTGGGGTCCTTGCTCCGGATGTAGTTCCCCCGGTTTGAAACCAGTTGGTTCCGTAGTTTTAGAATTCTGCTGATCCCAAGTACTCCATCTCCATCATTGCATATGGGAATATAGAAAGTAAAGAAGAAAAGGCATGACCAGAAGAATTGTGTGAAATAAGTGAATTTATCCAGTTGAGGCATTATTGATTGAGAAAAAATTCTGACCTACAGACTGAACTCCGAAAAGCCTGTAGCGTAGGACGGGGCTTTTTTTTGACTATATATGGTGGTTGGTTGTTGACCAACATAAAGGCATGGGAATCGCCGCGGTACAAAGAAATTCGGAGTGAGCGCACCTACGAACTATGAAAATGTTCTCACTTTAATTTCTTTAACTTCGCTGCACACTTTGCTATATATCTGCCCCATTATTGGCTGCGCGCTAGCGGAGGGAGAACAACGGGGGGTTCCGTCGAAAGCATTTACCGCGCTCAGAAAGACGAATTTTCTTTCTTTACGTAATTTTGATAACCAGCTCGTCTCTGCAATACTGTCTGTATGTGTACCACATCGAGGAAGCAATATGAAATTTATAGTTAAGAGGAAAAGGTCCCTCCTTTATGCAGCCTTCTTCTTCTATACGATACCCCCAGACTCGCGTTCCTGCCTTTTTCAACACCGAAGAAATCCAACACTGGTAAACTCATATCTCAAGGGACGGAGGTACCTTAGATTAGAAGCCCATACCATAAGTACTGGGACTTAGCTTAGGACTGCAGGAAATAGGATAGCCACTAGGCCAGCTACTAAATACACACGCACTAAACAATATATGGTGAAAGCATCTTCTCTAGGAGAAAGAAAAAGAAATCCATATTTACAGGGCCCACCCCTACTCTTATGCTTGACTAGAAATTATGCTTGCTTAACTTGAAAGTGAAATTCGAACTTCCAGGCGAATTCATTCCTCTTTCACCCTACTCTCCGCCCGCCTGTTTAGCAATCCAGCTATTGAGTGTACTACGAGGGCCAAAGCTGAGCTTTGGTCCACCGCACCGCCTGGATAGGGTTCTAGGGAAAGGGAAACAGAAGAGAGCTCTCTATTGATGGCTGTAGCCCCTTTTAGAGAAGCCTTCTTCTGCTGCCTTTTTTGGTTAGTTTAGGTCCTGGTCCTGAGTAAGAGCCAGTAAGGTGCTAGCACGGCCCCTTGGTCTGGGTCCAACTAGAGAATATTTATCTTTCTTTCTTTTTGGGACTTTTTCAGCTTATTGTTCCTTATCTTTTAGGTAAGTGAAGTGACCAGGGCACGAACGCTCTAACAAGTTAAGGTCTTTCTCAACCAAAGCATGTTGATTGCACGGGATGCAGATAAAGTGATCAAAGTGAGGTTTTTCCTTTAGGTGCTGTCTACGAACACCATCCGCGAACATCAAAGGCTGCGGTATCTTTTCGAACCGATGACCGAATGGATTGGCAAAAAGAAAACATAGACACATTGAAGAGATGGGTCCGAGACGTCGACGAATACAACCTCTAAGGGTAGCTATAAGTCTATCTTCGCAAAGATCAGAAATGCTAGTCACAAATTTAAGTCGCATAAAGCGGGCCTGAAAAGGGCCATAACGGCGAGCCTTAGGGTGCGATTTCATCTGTTGGAGGCGTAACCGCAGCAGTTAGCTCTACTCTAAAGGTAGTTATTTTCCCCTCGGGTGAGAATCGATAGCTGTTGGAATAGTAGTAGCGGTGTGACTTTCTTCTTGAAAAGACTGCTTGACTTGGCTAAAAGGTAGTGAGTGCATTGATGCAGAGAAGTTGGAATATAGTCAGTGTGCCACGAGTGACTCCTTGCGCACCGTCGATCAGGGCTATTTTCACCATGAAAGAGATTAGGTTCTCGAAAGCGAGTGAAAGTCACCCTAACCTAGAACGAAGACTCAGAGCAAGCATTCGAAAGTATACGATAGCACCATCTCTTCGCACGCACTATGGGAGTCGCTTCCCAGCCTAACTGAGCAGTCTCCCGGCGGATAGTCACCTTTCCGAAATGGGTATCTTAAAACACTTCAAAAGGATTTCGTTGGTCTGTCCTACTCTACTAGATAGGGTAAGGACCGAGCGAGATCTGGCAATAGCAAATACCCAATGCCATCGCCCTCTATCATTATCAATCCGACTAGTCTTTAGCATTCTTTCCTTTTCGCATCTCGAAAGAAAGGTTAGCCCTTACGTTAGATTAGAGACAAGGAAGAAGGGTCCCGGTTTGGACAGTGAAAGAGAAGAAAGATGAAGATACCAACCCGAAAACAGGATCCGCAAGACAGCAAGGTTCGACTTCATCTAACCCCTGCTATGATGCACGCACCTATATATCCCACTCATCGTCCTGATTTCAAGATTTGAGGAAAGGAAGAGTTGTAAGGAGAAGCTACTCTGAAAACACAATCTATAAAGACTTCCGTTAGCCATGCAGTGAGCGGTACTCCGTCAACAGAGTCGACAAAGCAGTCAACGGTAGCCGACACCGGTTTCGTTATCATAGCCCTAGTCTTTCTTTTCTGTTACAGAATCCGAAATTGACTTCTTTCTAAAGGCTCGGCTAGCTAGAAGGGAAGGCAAGAGCGCTATAAGAGGTCTTTTGAGGCATTCTGGCAATGCTATCTTGCTTGAGAAATCCCTTCCTTCTTATTGGCTTATTCAACAAACGGTATAACACTTCTCTCATCCCACTGCCGAACTATCCATGTCTTATTCTTATACTATTATACTTGCTCCGAGATGATAGATCGGATGAAAACAAGAGAGAAGGAGCTGCTTTTGAATCCGGGGTTGGAAGATAAAAGCAATAGCATGCATGATAGGAATAGCAGGTTTCATAGAGATGACATCACAATAGGATGAAGACGTTATCTGCTTTCACGTGGAAATGGGAGAATGTAAAAATGCCTTTGCTTTTGAAAGGCGGAAGGATTACTTGCTAACGGTTTTCTCCCTCATGGCATCTCGTATAAGTCCAAGAGTTAGTGCATTGGATGCCTGGGCAACTGCATCTAGTACAGCTGACTTCGCACCAACCCAATCTCAATTAAAAAAAGAAAGAAAAGATAAGTACAAGCAACTACATCATGAAAGCCGGAAGTAGTGCTTTCTACGCTATTTGCATACCTAAAGGTAAAGCCTTGAATCTAGCCTACAATCCCTTCTTTATTATCTTATGATATTGCATCCGGCTTTTCTTATATTCAATTTATAGTGACCCGGTAATGCCACATCAACTATTCTGTGCTCGTGGGTATCTTAAAACCATTGATTCAATTGCATTACAGTTGATTCTCGAACAAGAACAGCGCTTAGGTATTCAGTACGACCGCTTATTCCAGCAAGAACGGTAACAGATGAAATTGCTAACAGGGCATTTTCTGCACCAGCTCATTCCCTTCCCCTTGATCGGATTAACTGTCCGTGGGAGATCTTCCTATTATCCTTCCTTTGCCTTTTCTCCCTCACTCTGTCATCCAATGCATATTAGGGCACCAGCCCTTCTTGTTCTTCCTCCAAGAGCGCTTCCTCTTGCAGTAGATATTCCATCTCTATCACTAGCAGCTTAACGTCCTTCTTTCAAACAGTCTATTCCAATAGTGCCACGGCCCTCTCTCTTTCGTTCCATCTCCTCTCCTTACAGTCAAAATCCTTCTTCCTTCTCTGTGCGTGGGTTCGCCGGATAATTGTTATTATTTCAAAGAATCGAGTTCTTTTAACTTTCACAACAGCGTATTCTTGCACAAAAGAGCGTATTCTGATTCACTTGCTAATCCCCTATTCCAACCTGCTGTTCTTATCTTATTTATGGGATAATTGCCATTTTCCGCCTTAGGGCAATCAGTTACTTGCCTTCCCCAGCGTCGAAGGTGCGTAGCGCACTATTCGCTTTCAGTAAAGTAGTGTACACCGCCAACAAAGACAAGCAATATAGGGTCTTCAAGGAAGAGGTTAGGTCCGAAGTGGGAGCAAAGCACTTGGCTAAATCATCATCTCCTTTCGCTGGCCGTCTAAAGGAAAGGTTTTTCTACAAAAACCAAGAAGCTGTGAAAGGATTGAATTCGGTTAGACCACTGGGGAAGGATCAATTCATTCATATCAGCTAATCCCAGGGTGAGAAAATTCACTCTAGAAGCTAACTTTTCGTTACGCGGGGAGAGGAGCGAAAGCCACTCGACTGGTTGGAGAGGATTGAAGCTTAGTAGTAGTGCTTGCGTAAGTAAACAACCTCGATCTTCTCGAAGGTGTAAATCCTTCTTATTGAAGCTTAGGGAGAGTGATGTGAGCCCTGGGAGGGCGCACGAAGGGTACTAAGAATAAGAAATCATTCTTATTTTATTGAATTTCTTATGAACCCTAAGAAAGCAAAGATTCGATACGTGCAACTACTTATACTGATACTGGTACTTTTTATGCTTGATACTACCAATAGCCACATGGTGTAATAAAGTGAAGCTCTCGCTAGCTTCAGTTATTTAAATATACCGGGAAAGGTGTACTGGAACTATGCCAAGTCCGATCTTGCTTCAATAGGATTTCTTCCTCTATGTCGGCCTGTCGAGTTCCCTATCTTTTAAGTAAGTCAAAGCAGTTCAAGCCAAAATGCTACACTCCTTGGTCTGGGATCGATCCCACTAGCCTTAGTTCTTTTCTATCTATTCTATTCTTCCCCGGAATGACTCCATGTTTTAAGGCATGTTTATTTGCTTGTTGTCTTACTTGCCTGGGCAACAGAATCTTCTTAAGCGGAGAAGGAAGTACTTTGGCCGGTAAAGCCCCAGCCGTGTGAACTGAACTGAAAGTTCCAGCTGACGTTTATGGTTGTGAATTCCTTCCCACTAGAGGAGACACCTTTGAAAGGAGAAATTAAATAATGAGTAATATAATTTTACATTCGCCAAAGTAATCCCTTCCTTTAATGGTGGATCACCCATATCGCTTCTTCCAAAGCTCCTTAACGGCAGGTTTTTTGTATAGGATAATAAGGGCTTTCCTCAAACAAAATAGCACTCTTTCTATTTCTTGAGGAGAAAATCCAAATCCAATTCATCGAAAACGAGGGAACTTTCGTTAGTCAATATCCCAAACATAGGGCTTATGTGATACCTGTTGGATTAACGGCCTAGACCGAAGAAAATAACAAGTAAAGCAGGTCAGGTGTGAAACTTTTACGTCTAAGTAAGTGAAGTTGTGCTAACCGGTCCTATCCTAGATCCAACCGAGTTGGGAACGAGCTAAAGTGGATTGATCCGGTCGACGTGGCTAAGCTGAAAAAATAAGGGAGTCCTATATATTACTGTATTGATGGCTCATTTTGGCTCACTTCCTCGATATGGGATCGCAAATGTTAAGTACTCAGATTTATTAGAGAGGTAGCGGGTTAGCTGTACAAGCAATTCGACCTCTTTCTTATAGGGGGATGGGGTTTAAAGCTACGTCTATAGAGGTATAGGGCAGCCCAGAAGCTAGATTCTAGGCAGGCTTAAGTGGGGATTTTGGTCTAGCCATTAGAGATAGAGAGTAAGTTGAGCCAAGCAAGGCTTTGCTAAGAAACCAGTCTCATGTTTTGGTTGGTCTCAGGTAGCCCAATTCTCCTTTCGAACTACGGGATTCGGGTTGGATATGGTGATAAGCCAAGCCTAAAACTCCCGTCGCTTAACCCGGTGAAGAAGCCAATCGAATATGCTTAACACACCAAAGTCAAACCTAAGGGCTACGAGTGGGGATTTCTAGGGAGATTCAAGCTGTGGCGCAGCTAGCTTTAGTCGGCATAAGAACAAACAACTAAATGGCTATCCTTAGCCTTTTGTTAGCTTCGGTGGCCTGGAGTCTTCTACGGGTCTTCTTTATATTATAGATTATGAATTCGATTCAGAACACGCAAGAAAAGCGTTGATGGAACCATGCAAACAGTGCTCATTAACTCACTAGCGTCCCAATCAAATCATTCCAAAGTACTTCCCCCATGCGCCCCATTTCGGAACAAGCTCTTGGTGAAAAAGACTGGCGTGTAGTCCGAACGAAGATTCAAATTCTTAGTTATTTCCTTTTTCTTGAGAAAGCTCTGCCGAGTAAGGGAATGCTCGTGTAGTCGACACTTGCACTAAGCTCTTCAGAAAAAAATCCCCTATACCTTTGGACCCTCTTTAGGGTAATATATATAAATCCCCTATACCTTTGGACCCTCTTTAGGGAAAAAATATAAATCCCCTATACCTTATGAGCCTCTTTAGGGAAAAAATATAAATCCCCTATACCTTATGAGCCTCTTTAGGGTAATAGAGGGTCTCTTTCTACAATGAGCCTAAACTCTCTATAGAGTTATGGGAAATGCGCCCAGCTCATCTTCGTTAGATAGAGGGCAAATCAGTAAGGGAAAGCAAGGCCCCTTTCTGAATTCCACCCCTTCTAGGGATAATACCCCCCTATACCTCTTTAGGGTATGGGATAGCATGAGCATGGTGCTCTCTCTATCCCAAAGGCTACGCACGCCTTTACCTGCAAAATCCACATAGGCCAGTCTTTCTCTACAATGAGCCTCTTAAGGAGTATATCTACCATATATGGGACGCGACCCCAGCTCATCTTCGTTAGAGAGAGGGGATTTAGAACATCCAATCGGATTTCATCCCAAAAGGGTAAGACCCAGGGAGGCGTAGAAGTATAGGTACCAGAAATAACGTTTTTATAAATAAAATGCTCATGATGATCAATCCAAAAATCCATAATATGTCCGTACTAGTAAAAACGAATCCAGTGTCTATGAGTAGTATTGAAAAAAATATATAATATATTATATTTATATATAGTAAATTCATTCAAGAATATGATAGTGAACAACAATTTTCATTAGGGAAGGACTTTGATCAACTGTCATTAGAAAAGAAAGAGTCATTAGATAAGAATGAATCATTGAATGTAAATAAGATAAGTAATAAGATAAGTAAAGCATCATTATCTTCGTTTATTATAAAACCATTATCTTATGTTTATCGTTCCGTACGAAAAAGACTGAACAATCCTACTATAGTAAATCTAATGAAAGCACCTATTCCAGATATCTCTCTCATAAGATTGACTTGTTCATCAGAATTGTATAAGGAAATAGGATTTTTTTTTAGATTAGTACCCGGTTCTTTTAAAATGTATTGTTATCAGTTGTCTAAATCATGCATTTATAGGTTGTCACTTATATCCAAATCTCTTGATTTACGTTTACATCGTATGCCGGTCGAGGCGGGAAAGGCTATGCTAGGGCGTGTGGCCGACGCGTTTTGCCCACTGGAAATTTTTCGGGTTGCAGCACCTTTGGTTCTCTCTTTGATTTTGGCTAATTTGGGAATCCCCTTGATCTGTTTTAGTGGCGGGGATGAACAAATGAGTTTTGGTTCGGATGAGGGAATCCCTCCCTATTCCGAAGCATCAAGTTCAACACTTGAAGCAAATCCAAGTAAACAGCTGCTCCCCAACGCTTCCTCGTCTGCCCCTGACCACTCTGATGCTTCCGGCTCCCCAGAGAAATCCGCCCTGGACGAAAGAAAGGAAGAACTTCTTCTTTCGAATATCGAAGAAAAGAAGGGCGATCTCGGGACTGGCCAAAGACTATCAGACGTTAGGAAAGAAGTAGAAACGGATTTCCATATTACAACCAAGGGCCAAGAATTTGAGCTTATCAAAGAAATTCAAAAGGAAGCGGGAGCTAAAAAAGAAGATTGCCCCGCGACCAATTGCGCCTTTAATAGTATTAAGGAATACCAAAGTCACGTCCAAGATGGACGGGGCGGAGGAAAACCTAACGATGGGAACAATCGATAAGTTCAAAACGAAAGCCCCATGAATAGTATAAAGTTGTTTAGGAAAAGACAGGAGTACTCAACCGGGATAAGGGATCCGCCACCGAAGCTATTGCATCGTTTGCTCCAATGATGGCTTTTTTGATCTCATTCGTATTCTGATAAAAGAAAACTTTTTTTTTTGATTTTATGGTGGGTTAACTGGTGAGTCGCTTACGCTTTCAGTGAGGAGACAGGAGCTTCAAGCTGAAAGTAGTCCAACGACCAGACAGAGGATCTTGGGGGGTGTCCGGAAAGAGGATTCCATGAAGCGGCTTGCCCGCAGATGTAGAAAGGCTTCGGTTTCGAACAGCGCAACAAAAGCAACTCTATTGAGGGAACAATAGGCTTGATGCGAGCCGTGCCAGTTCGAGTCTGGCGAGTTGCTTCTAGCTCCTGCCTTGCCTATGAGGAAGGCTTTTCGCTACAGACTATTCTGGAGACTCAAGAAATAGCCTTTCTAATAGATGGGCTCGTGTATCTGTTATAGTCAGAGTTCTCACTCCTTGACCTCATCGGTCAAGTGGCTTCGCTCATCAACTCAATCAGTAAAGCGGCTCCCCTTCTAGTGACCTATTGTATGGTAAAGTGCAATATTCTAAGAAAGTAATGCCGGCTGTTAGGTTGTTAAATAGAATCATTCTATCTAAACAAATCAAAAAAAATAGGGATCGGCTCTTGAAGAGGAAATAAATATGACAGTGGGGCAAGTACTCAGTGCTACTAAGAGTCAGAATGAAATTGACTCCAAAATCCAGACCTTCCTTCAGCAATCGACCAAAGCCCGTGAGTCCGTGGCTGTGTGCGAGAAAATAGAGAACGATTTAGACTCAATGGAGGCCGAGGCTGAAGCGTCTCATTTCCCGCTAAAGTAAAAAAAATCTACCTCCTTCTTTCTTACTATCAATCATTGACCTATCCCTAGTAAGCTCTGACTATGAGTGAAGGAGGAACCTATTTAACGGTGGCCGGGAGTACCTATCCGCCTAAGCTGTAAGGAAAATAATCCGGAATTATAGGATCGTAATTCAGTTAATGAGAACAAGTCTATAATCCGTACTGAAGTAATGATTACAAAACGGAACTATTGTAACTGAACAGAATGTCTTCTCTGTCCTACGGGTTACGGGTAAAGAATATGATTTATTTCTTTCTTTAGTCTCGGGATATCATATTCTTCTTACAGAACAGATGGAATAGCTTAGTCTTTATCTCTGGTCACTGTCCTATTTCAACAGAATGTCTTCTTCTTCCCTGATCTTAGTACCGTAGGTGATTACTAGATTGATTTATTTCCATCTCCTGGGTGTAAATATCTTCTGATTACCATAGCGAGACTATCTCTTACTAACGCTCGGGCACAATAGGGATTGGCTCACTTCACTCAATCTATAGAGTTCTATTTTTAGTTACCTGACTGAAATGATATTTTTCAATGAACTGATTCTCGCCTTATTAGCTGGTCACTTAACTTCAGTAATTCAAACTATCTTTCTTATTATTCTTCTTCTATGGTCCCTAGGGGAAATAAGAAGGAATGAATTCTCGGAGCTTTGACTCTTTCCCCTTCGGGATAGTTACAGTCCGGTCATAGAGCTATCGTAATTCAATGACTCAAACTATCTTGATCGAATTGCAGTAACTAAAGAAAGAAAGACTTACACGGATATAGAGAAAGTTCTTCTGACTTCTGGAATGATTAGTCTTAGTTGCGTTCGTATTCTTAGTACCGACCGCTCGTATTTGCGCTCAGTTCGAACCTCTCCGTAATAGGTTTTCTTAATTAATCCCTAGGGAGAGTGAAGTGGGCGAACGAATAGAATAGAAGAATACCAGAAGTTCCGATATTGACTATCAATCCTTCTTCTAGTTCCTTTCTTGAGGGGAGATCATAGGTCCGCCAGTAGCTACTACTAGGTAGGCAAGGAGCAGCTCAATTGAATTAGGAACGAAGAAGCTCGAACATCGGGATATAGGGGTCCCAAGCCCCATTGATTGGTTATCCCACCCCCTGAGATCGAGACAAAAGAAAAGACAAACAAGATGAAAATCGTCTGATATTCTTCTACATACGATATTTTCTTTCCTATTTGTCTTTTGAAAAAGCTGCAGCTGCTAAGACCAACAAAACGTAGTTCTCAGGGAAAAGAGTTCCTAACCTCATAGGCCAAGAGATCCTCAAAGGCAACAGACCAATGAACAGCGGGAGAGTAGCGCCAAGCCACTCGAGCGGGATAAGAAGAGAAATCTACTTTTTTAATTGCCCTTCACTCTTGAAAGTCAGCAACGGACGAAAGGGGTGAAATGGTAGCAGCGGGAAGCAAAGCCAACGAAAAGGCATCTCATTTCATTGATGATTTCGACCCAGGTTAACCGACATTTGAGAGAAAGGAAGTATTTCATTTAATGTCAGTCTATCCGCTGTTCAATTACATTTACCGTTGTTGGGATCTTTTCCGCTTCCCTTGAATCAGCTGTTGAGGAAGGAAGTGACATCATATATAAAGAAAAGGAAGAGAATGCCCTGAGAGAAAGGGAATCATCATAGGCTGTGTTTTAAGTGAAGGAGAGAGACAGGACTTGCTAGGAATTGAATCAATAGGCTCAGAAGGCGATTTAAAGCTTGATTCGTAGCAAACCTTACCTTACTTGACTCTATCAATTTTGAATCGACAGAGGATATTCATGTTCTAACTAATGGCGGATCTTCCTCAAAAGGAAGAGAACTGAGACGCTGGGGAAGGAAGGAAATGATTGAACATAGGGAAGGCAAGCAAGAGGAGTCATACTATAAAGAAAACCTGAGGCCGAACATTGCTGCCTTCGATACATGCCTGGTCGAAATGTGTGATTGCTTTATATTCTTCCTGAAAAACAAAGAGGGCTTTTTCTGCTGCAATCAGTTACTTCTTTGCCATACAAATGTGGAGATTCTGTTGTTGGGGAGGATCCCGTTTTAGTAGGGCTAAGTCCGTCCCTTTTCGAAAAAAGTTACACAGCACAGATAATATCAGACTAAGAGAGATGAAGAAGAGGGGGAATAGAAGGAATGAAACTGTGCGTAGAATCAACGGTAAATATCATCTCTGTCTTGGTACTTGCCCGAAGAAGACGAATCAATCAGTCTTATTCTAACCTGTCAAGCCAGTGAAGTTCTATGAGCTGAGGAAAGGAAATGAGCTCTCTGGTTTGGAATTCCGCTGTGGCTCTAAGTCATCTCCTACGGGGTACCCGCTCTCTTATCTTAAATCAGTGTGCACCGAGGGAGTAAAGATTTTTAGAGTAAGTGTGCAGTGGACCCATTAGCCTATTTTTCATTCAACTAATTCATAGTTCATTTAGCCCTCTAGCTTCAAGCTATCAGTCAAGTTAGGAGGAGGGTGGAATCTGTACTTCCTTTCCTTCCTTTTACGTACTCTTCTGTCTTTTTCCTATCTTCTCTCTTCAATTGCCGAGACCCATACATACAAAGAAAAGGTCTAGGTAGCTCATCTCCTTCTTCAACTCCATCCCCGTAAGCTGAAGGAAGGACGGGATTAATTGAACTCAGTCTGACTTGTTCCCTGGGATTGGATGTCTTTTGCCAAGTGAATTAGAGAGGCAGATCCTCTTTGTACGCTATTTGCCTATCTTTCTTTTTGTGTGGGTGCCACAGAATGGGCGAACATCACCAGAGAGCAGGGCCAGATCTTGATGTAGATAGGAGTTTTCAAGCTGAGGGGAGAAGGAAGCTGACAATTCTGTTGGTGTTCAGTGAGCTCTAAGCCTATCACTATCAGCTCTTGGCTTATTCTAAGCTGTTACATTCATATGTAATAGTTATAAACTATTAGGAGTCCTTATGATAATATTATTTATCTGAGCAAACGAAATTCTTGAAAGAAATTACATAGATAAGAAGAGCAGCTAATCAAGACAGCTTCCATTTTCGATTGAGAAAGCGGCAGGCCCAAAGAGCACTACTGTAGCGCCTTGCGAGGTCGTAGAGCCGGTAACCTTAGATCGCCTAAGATCGAATTGAACTGTCTTTGATTGAGACTGGAAAGA